GCTTGCGGGTTCTTTTTCTTCTTGATTTTGATTCTTTAATGCAAAAGATTTCTTTTCATTCGATGGAATAAAAAGATCCTTTTGTTGCTTTCCATTGATGTTTTGATTTTCACTAAGATTTTCATTTAAATTTAAAAGAAGTAATTTGCTTGGTATAACCCATGATTTCATTTTATAGACATTATAAAGTAGCACAAATTCTGGGAAGAACCAAAATTCCAGATTCGATATGGGACGATTTAGTATTTCTTCATTCATTCCCATCCAATCAAAAACAAATCTTTTTTGATTGGGTGGATTTCTTTCTTGATCTTGATGAATCGTAAGATAAAAAAGACCTATCTTATCAATTTTATCAATTATTTGATAATTATTAATGGCGGTTTTAGTATTTTTATTATTGTTGGTATCGAGCTCGATCCATGTTTCAATATCTACTTTTTTTCTAAAACAAAAATTGAGAATTTGCCAATTCAAATATTTTCTATCCAGATTTTTCTCCAGATACAAAATATCACCCTCCCCTAGATAATTATTGATAGGGGTACCTCCCAGCATATCAAATAATTGGTGTTTATGTGTGTTGTAATTATAAGAAATTTCTTTATTCTTATTTCCTTGGAATGGTGATCCATAAGTATATGAGGTCCTCTTATTTTCATAATTAATAGATTTATATGATAAAAGATCATATCTATAGTATTTTTGAAAATTATCTTTTTTATTTGATAATGAATAGACTCCGTAATCAGTTTGTTTGTTGTAATGCATTAATCGGGCTTTTTCATACGAATCCCATCTGTTTAAATCCTTATTTTTTTGAGCCATACGACGTTGTTTGACTCTATTTCGCCATTTTTGTGGTATTAATCTAGACCACCTAATCTGAGATAAATTGTATTGATAATGACCTCTTAACCAATTTTTCCATTGATTAATTCCAGACTTCATAAGTTTATTATGATTTAATTCGGAATGAAATATGCCTTGTGTTCCAAAATAATTCTTTATTCCAGTTTTAAGAAAAAAAGATGTTCCGTGATATTGAAGAACAGATCTTAATTTATACAAATTTATAACTTGTGTTTGTGATAATTTGTAAAATACATATGCTTGTGACAAGGAGGATAAGTTACAAACAATCTCTGAATTTTTATTATTAGTAATATTATAAAGTGACTTTTTTATATTGGAAATAAAGTCAATTTTCTTTTGATTTGTTTTATCAATTTTTTCGTGACTTGTTTCATTATTGTAAATGTATTTATCAATCATTTTTTTTGTTAATTTAAGAAAAAGTTGTGTATTGGTTCTGGGAATATTAATAATGGATAGAAAGATATCTATGTATATTTTTTCAATGAAAAAATTGATAAAAAAATGTAATTTACGGATTAATCGAACAGTTCTTCTTTTAAAAATTGGCCAAATATTTTGGGGTGATTCTAATTTTTTAACATTATAACTTCTATTGTTAGGACTAATATTTATTTCTGGAGTTGCTTTTTTTTTATCTTTTGTAATTCTTTCTATTTGATTTCGGATTGTGCTTGTTCTATCAGTTAGATCTTTCATTTTTTTTTCTGTTAGGGAATAATTTGTCCAATTCGTAGATCCAATTGAACTAAATGATTCATGAATTATTTGATTATTAATTATAGAATCTTTTTCTTTGTTAGTTTTCCTTGATTCATCTACTTCTCTCAATCTAAATAATAGAATTGGATTGACTTTTGAAAGTTCTTTTTTTAGTTTTGTTATAAATAGAACGCTTTTGATAATCCATTTTTTTGTTTCGTTTGAAACTCTTAGAAATAATTTTGTTCTTTTTTTTAAAAATCTTAGAACGAGAAAATATTTCTTTTTCCATTTTCCAATTTTTTTTTCGAGTTTCTTAAAAATGGGCTCAAAAAAAGAAGGACGTTTTCGGGGAGACCCAAAAGGAAGGTTAGCTTCCATTCCCCAAACTGTTAAAAAACAAAAATCATCTTTTTGCCCTTTTCCTTTCTTTTTCATTATCTCTCTATGAGAGGCTCGTAGTTTAGATTTGTGCCAAGGTTTCAAATAGAAAGGAAATAAAATTTTTATCTGAATACCATCTATTAACCAATTTTTCGGAAATTCTGTTTCTGATAATTGAACACCATTATAAGTACATTTAACATGCATTTCTCTATTCCATTCCTTTAAATCCTCAGACCACTCAGGAAATTGCAATAATAACATACGGCCAATATTTTTAGCTATTATCAACGAAGGTAATAGAATATATTTTCTAAGAATTGATTGAGTCACTAACATAGAACCTCTTATTACTTGAGCAAATGGGATGGTATCCCAGGCTTCTGCTATTTCTATCCGCGCTTTCTCCTTTCTTTTGTTCTCCTCTTTTTTGTCCTTTTCTTTTTTCTCCACTTCTTTTATTTCTTCTTCAATATAATCTAAAATTTTAAATTCTGTATTTTTCCCCATCCAATTTATAAAAAAGAGTTTCATCAGT